TGAAATGAAATCTTTAGGAGGAATCAATGAAACGACATCAATTCAAATCCTGGATATTCGAATTGAGAGAGATATTGAGAGAGATCAAGAATTCTCACTATTTCTTAGATTCATGGATCAAATTCGATTCAGTGGGATCTTTCACTCACATTTTTTTCCACCAAGAACGTTTTATGAAACTCTTTGACCCCCGAATTTGGAGTATCCTACTTTCACGTGATTCACAGGGTGCAACAAGCAATCGATATTTCACGATCAAAGGTGTAGTACTGCTTGTAGTAGTGGTCCTTATATCTCGTATTAACAATCGAAAGATGGTCGAAAGAAAAAATCTCTATTTGATGGGGCTTCTTCCTATACCTATGAATTCCATTGGACCCAGAAAGGAGACATTGGAAGAATCTTTTTGGTCTTCCAATAGAAATAGGTTGATTGTTTCGCTCCTGTATCTTCCAAAAGGGAAAAAGATTTCTGAGAGTTGTTTCATGGATCCGCAAGAGAGTACTTGGGTTCTCCCAATAAATAAAAAGCGTATCATGCCTGAATCTAACCGGGGTTCGCGGTGGTGGAGGAACCGGATCGGAAAAAAGAGGGATTCTAGTTGTCAGATATCTAATGAAACCGTAGCTGGAATTGAGATCTCATTCAAAGAGAAAGATAGCAAATATCTGGAGTTTCTTTTTTTATCCTATACGGATGATCCAATCCGCAAGGACCATGATTGGGAATTGTTTGATCGTCTTTCTCCGAGGAAGAAACGAAACATAATCAACTTGAATTCGGGACAGCTATTCGAAATCTTAGGGAAAGACTTGATTTGTTATCTCATGTCTGCTTTTCGTGAAAAAAGACCAATTCAGGGGGAGAGTTTCTTCAAACAACAAGGAGCTGGGGCAACTATGCAATCCAATGATATTGAGCATGTTTCCCATCTCTTCTCGAGAAACAAGTGGGGTATTTCTTTGCAAAATTGTGCTCAATTTCATATGTGGCAATTCCGCCAAGATCTCTTCGTTAGTTGGGGGAAGAATCAGCACGAATCGGATTTTTTGAGGAACGTCTCGAGAGAGAATTGGATTTGGTTAGACAATGTGTGGTTGGTAAACAAGGATCGGTTTTTTAGCAAGGTACGGAATGTATTGTCAAATATTCAATATGATTCCACAAGATCTATTTTCGTTCAAGTAACGGATTCTAGCCAATGGAAAGGATCTTCTTCTGATCAATCCAGAGATCATTTCGATTCCGTTAGAAATGAGAATTCAGAATATCACACATTGATCGATCAAACAGAGATTCAGCAACTAAAAGAGAGATCGATTCTTTGGGATCCTTCCTTTCTTCAAACGGAACGAACAGAGATAGAATCAGATCGATTCCCGAAATGCCTTTTTGGATCTTCCTCCATGTCCTGGCTATTCACGGAACCTGAGAAGCGGATGAATAATCATCTGCTTCCGGAAGAAATCGAAGAATTTCTTGGGAATCCTACAAGATCAATTCGTTCTTTTTTCTCTGACAGATGGTCAGAACTTCATCTGGGTTCGAATCCTACTGAGAGGTCCACTAGAGATCAGAAATTGTTGAAGAAAAAACAAGATGTTTCTTTTGTCCCTTCCAGGCGAGCGGAAAAGAAAGAAATGGTTGATATATTCAAGATAATTACGTATTTACAAGATACCGTCTCAATTCATCCTTCGGAACCAGATCCGGGATGTGATATGGTTCCGAAGGATGAACCGGATATGGACAGTTCCAATAAGATTTCATTCTTGAACAAAAATCCATTTTTTGATTTCTTTCATCTATTCCATGACCGGAACAAAGGGGGATACGCGTTACGCCACGATTTTTTTGAATCAGAAGAGAGATTCCCAGAAATGGCGGATCTATTCACTCTATCAATAACCGAGCCGGATCTGGTGTATCATAGGGGATTTGCCTTTTCTATTGATTCCTACGGGTTGGATCAAAAAAAATTCTTGAATGAGGTATTCAACTCCAGAGATGAATCGAAAAAGAAATCTTTATTGGTTCTACCTCCTCTTTTTTATGAGGAGAATGCATCTTTTTCTCGAAGGATCAGAAAAAAATCGGTCCGGATCTACTGCGGGAATGATTTGGAAGATCCCAAACTAAAAACAGCGGTATTTGCTAGCAACAACATAATGGAGGCAGTCAATCAATATAGATTGATCCGAAATCTGATGCAAATCCAATATAGCACCTATGGATACATAAGAAATGTATCGAATCGATTCTTTTTAATGAATAGATCCGATCGCAACTTCAAATATGGAATTCAAAGGGATCAAATAGGAAATGATACTCTGAATCATATAACTATAATGAAATATACGATCAACCAACATTTATCGAAGAGTCAGAAGAAATGGTTTGATCCTCTTATTTCTCGAACTGAGAGATCCATGAATCGGGATCCTGATGCATATAGATACAAATGGTCCAATGGGAGCAAGAATTTCCAGGAACATTTGGA